AGCCAATGTCCCGGGGTCCCGGGGACTCATTCTGACTGAAACAAGGGGCGGGTCTTTACCAACTTCAAAATATTCGATTTTCCTACGCGAGCCTTATTGAAATTGAAAAGGCCCCAACCTATAGCCTATAGATAGGGTGTTAGCGCTTTAGTTTGATTGCAGGGGCGCGTTAGCGCTTGACTAATAAGATAGAAAGGGCTTTTCTTGCTTGTTTAGTAAAGTCTCGCTTTTTTATATTTATAGAAGTAGGTGCTTGCTAGGGCACTCTTCATTCGAAACTAATGAGTGTCCGGTAGGGGCTTTCTGCCTTGTTATCAAAAAGGGAGTTGGGTAAAGCAAACTCCCTCCTTGGAGGAGCACGGGCTTAGTCAAGTAGAACCGGGTTGCGCTGCTTGATGCTCTGATCGAAAACAAATCAGTGGGGCCATGCCGGTACGACTGAATATGCGTTAGAAAGGTCAATCCCTCCCCTACGACACCAAAAAAACCGGGCCGAGCTTCTAAACAAAACAGCCCGCCCGCTTCCATAGAACAATATCGTGGCAACGTAGACCTAAGTGGTCATATTGAATCCTTGGGAACCATCACAAGTACGGCCGGCCTGTATTTTGAACGAAAATGCCGTGTCGTCCAGCGGAGCCTATAAGAAGGTGACTCGCGCAGACAGCTGACTCCTTTTCAATAGAAAAGAATAGCCAAACCAACCCAGCTGGCTGGTCAATCTCAGAGATCTTATCGGCCGGCAAACCGGAGACGGACGACCACGGTCCCGACCTTACCAGCACCGGAGGTGTACTAATCAATGAACCCCAGAAACCTACTTTCTTTTCTGACAAAATCTACCAAGCCTAAGCGGTCACGACAACATCCAAAGGCGGCCTTTGGATTCTTAAGTAGGGGGGCAAGGAGGAGCACGTAGGAATGCCGACCACTACATAAGCCACTAGTGGCTCAGAGAAAGCGAGCAGCACCTTGTATAGGTTGGGCGGAGCTTGAAGAAGCGAGCCCCTATCAGAATCAGATAAAGCCATTGCGCGCTAGCCTAGCTAGCTAACTTCAGCTGGCTGTTATCTTAGTTGTAGCGCGCCTTCCCTCCTTCTCTCACTTCGGAAAGATTGAGCAGTCTTTTTGATGACCTGGTCGAGAGAGTACGATACATCGGTGTAAAAGATTGAGTTGGATCTGTGAGGTTGGTTATAGTAAGGCCTGGTCGGAAGGTGTTCTTGCCTCTATCATTAGCTCGGGTAGTCGGAAGTGATGGCCAAAAAGTCGAACTTTTCCCCCTTTCAGCTTCAACTATTCCCTAAAGATGGGGGAAGGGACCAAAAGAGTAGCTTTTTACCTTTCATTTTCGAATTTCATTTGGTTGTAAAGAATGAATGTCCGTTTAGTTAAGGAACTGCTATGTACTTTAAAGGGAGGGAATAAGATTTTTCTTGTTTAGCTTAGTTTCTTCGTCTCTCGTAAGAGAGATTTTCGTTCGTAACAAGTTAGTCATGGGGAACCCTGTGGCTGGATTGAATCCTCATTAAATACGCAGGTATCCTGCTTCTCAATGTAAAGTAAAGCTAAACTTTCTCAAAACAAAAGGGTAAGAGGGCCGAGAGATTGAAATAAGGATACGCGGCGTTTAGATCCAGCCTATAATAAAACCTAGTCGTCTATTCTATGACTAGGGAAATGAATCCAATGTTCTGTTAGAGCTATTGAGTGCCATTACTACCCAATCAGTCTTTCCCTAAGGGATTTTCCTTAGTTGCGAAGAAGTGAAGTAAGGAGTCGACTCGCTCGAACGTAGGCAATTGCCTTATTATATTAAAAGATGGCGTTTTACCGGGTGAGGAAGAATAAAGAAAGTCAAGTAGCACATCACGGAACAAGAAGGAGAGGAGAAGTCACCTAGCCGCGAGTCAATCAATCCATCTATATATGATGGATAGTGATAGTACGAAGCCTTTTTTCAAAGCCCGAAGGCGGATAAAGAGAGATCCCCATCCGCTTATGTGAGTTTGACCCGCCTTTGACTCTGCTTGCTTCTGACTCCCTATGAGCTCTTTTACGACCTGACTTTTCAGAGGGTCGGCGGGACATGGGAGCCTCAGCTCATGCATCGGTTTAACGAAATCACCTCCGCTCTCCCACTCCTTTCTATTCAAAAGGCGAGCAGCCCTTAAACAAAAACAAAAAGGCCAAATCAAATGAGGGCTCTTCTTTATATATTACATAAGCCCTAAAGTAGGTAGCCCCGAAAGCCGAACTCAGCAACTTGTTAGGAGTGGGGTTTGGCTTGCCCCTTTATTCTTATTAGTCAAGCGCGCTTTGAGTCTTTTAGCGAATCAAGACAAGAGTGGAGTACTCCAGGCCTTGACTTTAGGTCAACATAGGGTCTCGGATCTCAACGGAATACCCATATTGAATATATCGAAAGAGCACGATAACAGATCTACGTAGGTGAGATTCTACCTCAGAGGTGCCAAACAGACCTTTCTCATTAGTCACATCGACCCCTCCTCTGTTTTGGAGGAATGTCTTAAGAAAGAAGGTTGGATTCACTGGGCTTGGCGTTTGATTGGACTTTTGGTCGATCTTGAATTGCGATTGGGCCTCCCGGGACCGGAGATATAAAGGGACGACGCACCCTGGGACGACTGAGTGCGTTTCAGGTTGGTTTGAGGACCGTTGGTCAAAGAAAAGGTAAGGTCCTGATTCCGGGACGGAGCCGTATGACGCGAGAGTGTCACGTACGGTTTCTTTGAGAAGGGTGTGATACCACCACCTATCAGGCCCGACGAGCGGTCCACGGAGCTGCATCCCTACTCACCTGGTCCATGCACATCGCTCTCTCCAGGAGGTTGGCCGCCTATCCTAGATCTTCCCATTTCCAAGAAGATCCCCGGCTCGATCTGGTTTAGTATCAAGGTGATTCTCTTTCTGTTCCTATATATATGGGTCCGTGCAGCATTTCCACGATATCGTTATGATCAATTAATGGGACTTGGCCGGAAAGTGTTCTTGCCTCTATCATTAGCTCGGGTAGTCGTCGTTTCTGGTGTTTTAGTCACCTTTCAATGGCTCCCTTAATTGAATTTCCCTCTTGACTAATGGGAAGCGGGCTACTCCCCGAAAATGCCCCGCCCGTAGGTTCCTTTGTCGTTGGGGATAAAAATATGACTTTTTCGAGAGGAGAGGACTTAAGGCCGGCTAGAAGTTAAGCAGCTCTATTAAATTAAAGGAAGAAATGTTGGGAGTTTGATAGATATCACGGGGGAGAGTTAGAGCAGGAAGTAGACCTCGGAGTACCGATTATAGTTGACTCAGTAGAAGTTTTATCACTAGCTTGTATGTGGAGAAGGGGAGAAGGACAGCATATAGAGAGTGCGTAGGCGTAAGGAGTGTCAGACTCATGGGGATTTCATCCATGCCCCTTCAACGTCTTCCTTTCACACCCGCTTTCGACCGTCCAACTAATTCTTCTTCTAGTCATGGTCAACTATAAGAATTCCGAAGTCCGCTTTCTTTATTTGCGACTTTATCCGAAGCCTTTGGAAGATGTGCGGGGTCAGCAGGCAGGAGGGACGAATGGAAGTACTTCACACTTCACACTCGCTTACGAAATGGAACAGAACTCTCAGGATTCGAGAAGGACTAGGCAGGCTCTTTAGGGCGATTCTCCTCTTCCTTAGACAGAAAATCTAGTTAGACCCACTAGGTAAATAAAGGAATTACCAAGGTAAGACACATATCGCTTACATCTACCTTTGCCTTACCCACAGAAAGCCTTCGCACAGATTTCCTTCCAACGTTTTATTTTAAGCAAAGGCCCGGAGAGAAAGCATAGTCTAGTTAGTAGTCCTACAGAAGCCATAAGAAATCCTATAGATTTTAAACTGTAACCTATAATCTTGATGCACTCTAATACCCCTAATATTATATGCATATCCTCACCAGGGAATATGCGCAGAAAAAAGCACCTTTTTTCACTTTATCACTGGATTGCGAAATGACTTATCCTTTTGATGAGAATGCCACTACTCTTACTATCTTAAAACCCGCCTATTGGCGTGTCTGGATCAGGTGAATCGCTTGGCTAGATATCTCCTTAAGCGAGATATCGTTAACTCCTTAGTTCCTTAGAAAAGGATAAGAAGGGAGAAGCACGAAAAACCCTAGCTTTCTGTCGATCCTTAGCTCCAACTTGCGTAAGATCCTTTTGCCCCTTACTCTGCTGGATTGAAAGCGGATGCAAGAGAACTCTCAATGGCTGCAAGTAGAACTGCCATGGAACTATCTGGATAGCAACTCCCACCGGATGGAGATATCTTAACTTTTATTTCAAGCCTATGTCTTTCGCTTGCCTAAGGTTAAGGTAAGAAAAAGAGACAGCTACTGGACACTACGGGGACTGTAAGCGATCTAACAGAACTGGCTTGTTTAACGGAACTCAGACTATAGATATCAAATGACCTAGGGGACTGGACCTCTAGATGTAGCACTGGATGTAAGAAAAAACTCGACTGCAAAGCAGGAAATATAATAACCAACTAATGGCCTTAAGACTGTTGCAATTGGTACAACTGCTTCAATGGGCTAGAAGGAAACTTGCTTAAAAGGATTCGAAATGGACTAGTAAGAGACTCCAATGTAACCTCAAACTCAAATTGGAACCCTAGGCATGGAAGGGATCCATCCACTCTTTTTTTCACTCTTTCCATTGTCGTTTACTTTACGAAGCGAAGGTTCGAAGAAAGGTATGCCCATTTTCTCGAGGAGAGGAATTACTAGCTCGCAGGCTTAAAAATGATAACTTCCTTCCTTGCCCTCGAACCGACTATCCAACGACATGGAACACTTAGCATTGGCCTATCACTCAAATTCAATTTTAGAGCACTCCAACAACTCGCTTGAACTTGAAGAGAGAAGCAACTACTACTTCTCCATCAAAAGAAAAACAAGCATCGACTAAATCTAAATAGAAGGCCCTTTAATCTTATCGTTAGCCTATAGCGCTATCTACCCTTAAGACTGACTTAAGGGATGTAACAGAAGTCTCAAGAGAACTAACAATCGATGGACTGGAAGGGCGAGAGGCAGAAGAGCAAAGAGAACTCAATCTAGAATTTCCACTCCTTCTAAAACCCCGAGTACGGCATTAGCAATTGAAGAGCTTAGTAAGGATGGGTGGAACTACAACCCCTCGAACTGGCTCGAAAAAGTATGGGAGATTAGATAAGCTGGCTAGGTATTTTTATATTCTTTTTACTGAAAATGCACCGAAGGCAACTGCCATTGAAAACTATATAGCTTTATATATAGGCTGCGGCGAACTCCCCCTGGACCGCCATAGAATCATATGCAGGGCTATCAGAGTCCAGGAAATGCATGGCAGGGAACTTCTAAAGGCACCTTCCTAAGCAACTGATCGAACTTCCACTGCTTATCTATAGTCTTCCACGTCCATAGGATTCCACGGCTTAGCCATAGGAAAGAACAGGTTATGCATACGAAAGTACTCTTTAGGGAAAGGGCTTAGCCTAGCACTCCAACAGTATGGGCTTCTCTTTTTTCTCCTTCAAGCACTTGAGTGCCTCTTCAAAGCTCCAAGTGTGAAGTCGTTTGTAAAAAAAAACCTGTGCGAACTATGCTGTCCCTGGGTTATCCGCCGGCACGCCTGCCGCCGTAGGAGGGAGAAGAACGGACAGGCAAAGCCTGATGAAATTCCCTCCCCTGTGACATGCTGGTGCGATGGATGTATGGCCTGGAGAATTAGGGTTCCCGCCTCAGAAGGCGTTAAACCCGTCGTAACATTGACGACTTCAGCGTTGGCCGACTCCGAGTGATGCGTAGAAGATTTCGATGGCAGGTCATGGATAGACCGCGAACTTGGTTGGACTTGCGTAGAATTACCAGAACTAGTCGATGGAGGGGAATCCTCGGCTAGTTTACGTAGAAAAAAAGAATCCCAAGGATGCCGGAAATTGTTGGGCTGCCCCATGGTGGCGGGTTGTTCGCCGGCGCCGAAAACATTGCCATTAAAATGGGACACCCGTAAGGCGTTTGATACTCTCTGTTGGGATTTTATTCTGGCGCTCTTGCATCGTTTTGGATTTTCACAGGTTTTCACTCATTGGGTGGATTTCTTCGTTCCGCCCGTATTTCTATTATTATTAATGGATCCCCCGCTGGATTTTTCTCCTGCTCGCGGGGTGTTCGACAAGGAGCTTTTAAGCCGTTCTTTTTTTGTGTTGCGGAAGAGGTTCTTGGCAGATATATGGATTACTCTATTACTCAGGGTTCTCTTCGCGCGGTGGTCTCTCCTTTCCGTCTCACTTATTGTACGCTGATGATATTTTGCTCTTTTGTGCAGCTTCTCCTTCCAACTCCAGGCAAATCCTTAAGATTCTGACGGACTATGCTGTGATTTCAGGCCAATACTCTAATCCTGCAAACAAAGTCCAAGGTATTCTTTGGCTCTCGTGTTCCTTCGAGCACTTGTCGCACTGTGCAGCGGATTCCGGGTATTCATCAAGGATCACTTCCGTTTATTTTAAAGGGGGTTCCCCATATTTCGCGGCATTCCGAGACGGGCTGTTTTTCACAGTCTTGCGGATCGCATTCTTGCGAAGTTTAAACATTGGAAGGGTCTTCTCTCTCTATTGCAGGACGGATTTGCCTGGTGGAATCTGTTATTATGAGCTCATTCGTCCACTCCATGATGGTCTATCGTTGGCCGGGTACTTTGCTTAAGGATTTAGATGCAGCCATTAATAATTTCATCTGGACCGGGGATGTTAGACGAAGAGGCATGGTCTCGTTGTTGTGCGCCCAAAGAGGAAGGGGGGCTTGGTATTCTGAGCAGTGCTGCTGTGAATGATGCCTTTATTTTACGGTTTGCATGGGATCTTCTGGCTTACAAATCCGATGTTATGGCCATTCTTCGTAGTCGTTACTTGAATCACTTTGATGCTCTCAGAGTTCGCTATCTTTCCTCATCCATTTGGTCGGGCATCCGCCAGCATATTTCTTACTTGCGCTCCTCTTCTGGTTGGCTTGTCGGGGCTAATTCCAATGTTCTCTTTTGGTGGGATAATTGGATTGGTACGCCTATTGCTGATCGCATTGGCATTCCTCACCAGCTCAGGTGTCACTTCATGCAGACAGTTTCGGATTATTTTGACGATGGGGCTTGGCACCTTACTGGGGGAGTTCATTATGTACTATGAAGATATTGTTCGGTACATCCTGACTCTTTTTTTCCCATCGGACAGTCCAGATATTCGGATTTGGTGTGACTCTGTGCATGGCGAGGTTCACTCTCGCCTTGCTTATGAGAAGTTGCGGCCTTCATTTCCACGCGTCAACTGGGGTGAATGGATTTGGTCGAAGTGCATACCTGTGAGACGTTCCATCTTTGTTTGGAGGCTTATTCATGGGCGACTTCCATTGCTCGATACCCTTCGTTCTCGGGGTTTTGTTGGTCCGAACATTTGCTCGCTTTGTTATTGTGCAGCTGAATCCATTGATCATTGTTTTGTTGATTGCACTTGAACCCGTTCAATCTGGGATTGGCTTCAGACCACTTTCCATATATCCTTGGATTTTTCTGCAGGCTTTCATAATATGTTTGTTCCGGCTATGAGACTCTCTTTCAGTTCAGTCCGCAGCTCAATTCTTTATGGAGAGCAGCATTTGTCACCTGTTTGTGGACGGTTTGGTATTGTCGGAACCGTTCCATCTTTGAGAATGCAACTGCCTCATAGCCTATTGTATTTGTATTGCATTTCTTTTTAGCAGCTATTCGTGAAGCTAATTCATCCTCCCTTGACCCGATTGAAGAGACGGTTGCAGTGTCGGGTGTATCATACATTGGTTGGACTTTCCGAGTTCGGCCTGGGAGTTCGAAGAAGATTAGTTCAATAGCCAAAGCGGACAAGAGAAGGTTAGTTTACCGCGGAGCAGGACCCTCACCCGCCATCGTCCGGGCTCAAAAAGAGTCCCTCCCCTAGAATCCTCCTGCGGGCTCACTGCAGGTTCAGGCGATTAATCAAACAAATCTTTCCTTCCCTTCGTTCGTGGCCGATTTCTTCTATCGACGACAAATCCTTCTTTCCTGAGAAGCCAGCCTCATTTCATGAATCCCCGAAAATAGGCGTTTCATGTGGGAGTCAAAGGCAGCACATAGGCTTTTCTCGGACGGACTCCAACCAAAAGAAAAGCAAATAAAACTGGCTCACCTATCTATTTTCTTACTTTGTCTATTCCTTCTCGTGACAAATCAAGGAGGTCTTTCATATAGGTTGGTTTCACGCTGCGGTTCTTACGGTAGTAGGCGAAGGTGGTCAAACTCGTTACGGAAAGAGAAGGTTCCCGTCTGGCTATCTTCTTCTCAGATGAGAGTAAGCATGACAACTAAGGCCCTTAAGGAATGTTGGAATTTTTTCCAACACGGGACGCGCTCCACCTTATGTTTTTGTCAAAGCAGCTTTACACTAGATAGGAAAGGGTTTCGATCGAAGCTCTCGAAGCTGTTCCGAAGTCAGTTTAGGATTCGGTTTCCGATCCGGTTGGTGTTCCGACATCCCGAATCGAGGTGGCTCTAAACTCAGGTTTGCCTACCTCAACTAGAGAGGAGAGGGGCTTCGAAGCCTTAATGAAAGCTAGAAATATCGTATCGCTAGAAAACTAGCCATATCGATAACGGTAAGTGGTGACAACATCGAACAAGATGAGGATCTGTCCGAGTGATTTTCCATTTCCGATTTACAATAGGTGCATTGAAAACTCTTTGATGTTTACATCAGGGTTCTGTAGGGTACAGTAGTTCCATCGACAGTACCGTAGCCAGCCCTTAATTAACCCATAGTGGACCATTCTAAGAAATCTTTCCTACCGTCAAATAGAGGCGCTGCCCTTGGCTTCCTATCTTAATAAGGAAACACCCCTCAAATAAGGATTGAAAGGTAGCTTGCTTCCGAGCCACAATTCTAGATGGGCGTGTAGTCGTAGTAGTCGGTCCAGAATGCCTCTGTTATATACTAAACTATTTAGGATGAATGGGGAATTACGTCGCTCTTTGATCTGCAGAAAAAGGGCTAGGAGCTCTCTCTTTTATGGCAGAAATCTCTCCACACCAAGAAACCGAATCACAATGGATCGAAGCCCCTCTTTTCCTTCCAATTAGTGAGATTCTATCTCTTACTTGGGAAATTGTGGTCAACCCCGACTACACCTTCCTCGGAATCAATACTTTTGACAATCTCCGCTGACGAGCTTTCTCGCTCAACTCACTGAACAGTAAGAGTAGGCTTATAGAGGTCGAGTGGTGGAAATGAAAATCTGAACTTTCTTGAATAGGAAGAAAAGTGGACACACCCGCTGGGAAAGCCATCTCGAAAGCAGCGAGTTGCCCAAAACCCCCTTGTTCTCTTGCTTGCCTTCAGATAATAAAGACTAGTCGCTTTAACCTGACTTTATCAAAGAAAAACTCCGAGAATAAATTCTCATGTATGGTTCTGTAGTAGAGATGGAATTCAGAAATAACCATCAACTAGAACCCCAAAAGAACCAGATTCCGTAAACAACACAGAGGAAGAATGAAAGGAATATCTTATCGAGGGAATTTTATATGTTTCGGTAAATATGCTCTTCGGGCACTTGAACCCGCTTGGATCACATCTAGACAAATAGAAGCAGGTCGAATACTATTCTACCACAGCTATTTCTAGACTTGGATCCTTGTAGTAAGTGTCCTTGGAGTCAGTCTTTCTCTCTTTATTTTCTATCATCAACCGCTCATAACTAGCGGCTCTAGTGGCCAGGTGTAAAAGATCGGTGAATTCTCCCTCATATTTAAGTTCAGACCTCTCAGAGCCTAACTAACACACTCCTTTTCGGTCAAGGAGGTTTGAAATCTAGTTCTAAGCTTCCTAAACCTTGCGATGTACTTTTCGACTTACTCGCCTTGGAGCTGGGTCAATCTTGCCAAATTGGCAACTTGAATGTCTGGGTCTGTCCTATTGAATTTTTCATGGAACTTGCTTTCCAGATCGTACCAACTGTTAATAGAGTTTGGAGGGATACCAGGGTAAGGCCGATTTAGTAAGAGAGTTGGCAAACAGCCTCAACTTGAGGTAGTCCTTGGACCCAGTTTACCCGCACTGGACCGAGAACCGAGCTATATGCTCAATAGTCGACTTGTTCTCCTCACCCGAGAATCACTAGCGAAAGAAGGAAGAAGAGTCAAAGCTCCTTAAGGACAAGGTTGAAATCCGCACCGGAAAGTGCTGGTTCGCTTGAAGAAAAGAATTTCTATGATCAGGTCCTAATCATGTTGTACATGAGTCGGCTCCGTCAGTACACGCTTTATCATAAATAGGATTCACGCCGAGAGATCTTATACTTATATAGAAAGTTCCAGTATAAGATCACATTACCAAATGCTAACGAGTGATCACTTGGACTTTCGACATGACTCGAACAAGAAATCTCCTTAGAGAGTCAAAACAAAAGAAAAAAAGATTTTCGAAGCAAAGAAGATGAATTCGCTTATTCACACATTGGGCGCATAAGCCGCTTACTCCTCTCCATGGCTTCAAAGGTTTTTGAAGTAAAGTGATTATCCAGCCATAAAAATGGAATAACCCCTGCTTTGGGGAATGAGCAGAAGAAGCGAAAGAGACTTCCATTGATGGAGAAAGAAGAAGAGAATCGCAGCAGCTGGATCGAATGGTTGAGAGCAGCAAAAACTTGGAGACCGTCAAAGATGCATTGGGTCTAGGGTTCCTTCTAATCCGCGAAACGCGTGTCCAATTTCTCATCGTTACCGATACAAGACTTTTATCATCAAGAAGTTCCCCATCGCATTCAATGGTTCACTACATTAATCTGTTCTGTAAAGAAAGCTAGTCCTATTCCCACCGACCGCTACTCTAACAGCTGTCTATTCTTCCCCGAGGGAAACTTAACTCACTTTTGAATGTGCAACTTGGCACCGGGATGAGAATTAGCCCTTACTTCTTTCTAGAGAGCCGAATCACAGGATTCCTTGGGAGAAAGGGGGACATTCTAGCATTGTTAGGTAAAAGAGGTCAAAATTGATCAATATCGAGTTCGGCGCTTTTACGAGTTGATCCACGAGTCGTAACAAAGCTGCTTCCCGTCGTCTTGGTCTCGCGTACGCACGTTAGTCTTTCACTTTAAGTAAAGCCCGCCGGTAAGATTTGTAATTCCTCTATTCCTTTTATTCCTAATAATTAGTAAGACCCCGATGGACGCATTCCAGTCTTGTACTTGGGCTCCTCCGGATGATGCTTTGATCTCAGTAATAAAAAAACGAACGTTTTAGGCCCTTTTGTTTTTCTTTTTAAGGCTCTGATGATGACCACGTGGATCTGTTTTCGTGGCTTCACACGCATATATTTAGCTTTCTAGCTTGGCTCGCGAAGTCTAGCCTGCTTTCATAAAGAAGGATGTCCTGCCAATAGTCCTGTTCAGGAGAACAATAGCTTTCAAAGAAGCTCCGGGAGACCGATTTGACTAAATAAAAAGCGCCGTTTCAATGCTTCAATAGGCAATCACCCACGAAGGGTCAAAAAGTACCAATTCTATTAGATGTCTTATAGGCAAATTTCTCTCTTTCCGGCCCATGACTGGCTGTAGCACAACTAGAGCCCCTAGCTACCTCTTCTTCCGACCGAGCCCTGGTCTCTTCGTGAAATGGATATGTGTTCCTTTAGCGCTGTACGCCATATACTATCTAAGATAGAACTTCGCAGCCTATGCTGCCTGTGAAGGCTGCTCACTCTTTACTGACTTATGGCATTTCACCTTGGGAATATGATTTTGACGAAAGATTCAACTCAATCCGCGGAATCGACTACACGGTACGCCCCCTCCCTTAGATCGATCATTGGACCCCAGACGAGGAGTTACTTTCGGATTGGTCTGGAGGTCCCGACGCCCCCACCTTTTAGGTGGCATGATCATAGTCGTAAGCTACCCGTCCAGCCGGGCTTGAGCACTATCCTTTAGCTAAGTAGAGGTCATTGCCTTTCTTCGTCCGAGTGAATCTTTTCCTGTCTTCTACTCTGGGATTTCCCACTTGGCGCTTTCTGCCGCTCGGTTGAGAACCTTTGGATACCACTTTGGTCGTCCTGTGATGAATCAGCGGGTCTGATATCGTGCGATAAGTCACTATTCAATAGGCCAAATCCAATCATTCTCTCCATATTTGGTCTTTCCTGAACGAGATTACCCGATTGATCCAGCGAGATGTTTAGCTTGAAAAAGAACTCCGCTCTGCAACTCTAGGTGCTATATCCTACCTGCGAGATGCTCCAATCCGCTTTAGGTGAACCGAACATTCCAAGCCTTCTCAATTCTTCGATTGCACAAGACAGAACTGAACAACACGGGTCTGGAGAATAAGATTGGGCCAGTCAATGTGTATTCAGTCTATCAGTCAATGTAATCAATCAGTGTATCCCCCGTTAGTGGGATAGAATATAATCAGTGTGAGTGGATATACCAATCCATGTTAATACAGTCAATCAAACAAACAAATTGGTTTCACAATACACTGGAACTACCCAGGGTAATCTATTAATGAATCACTGGGCTGTGGTTAGTTGGAACATTGGTTCACAAACACTTCCCCAGAAAGAATCACTAACCATACCTTCACTAAGAAAACCCTACCTTTAAGGCAGAAAGCTTGGAGACGTTGTTTCGGTCAGTAATCACAATCTCCACAATCATCATGACGATATGCTACTGTTGAATCAAGAAATAGCATAAGAGAAGAAAAGTTCAGATAAGATAAAAGCGGGTTTCGTCGATACGATACTACGATACAGAGTTCAGCTTTCCGGTTACCCACGATCCTTCTGAAAGTCATCAATAGGGTCGTTAACCAGGTCCTTTGTTGAAATCGAACCGAAGAAAGAGAATTTTTGAGGTTTAGTAAAGGGCTAGGCGTAGAGGAAGTCTCATGGTCTGGGGGATCCCCTACAATTGGAATTGAAAAGAGAGATTCGTAGAGATACGCTACATGGCAGTTTAGGGACATAACTGATATGGAGAACACGGGCGGGTCGGTTGAGAGCAGCCGGCTGCACACTTCCTTATGCCGAACTTCCGGCTAAAGGTAAAACCGGGCGAAATCTCTTTCGGAATATAAGGGTGAAGTCGCGGGAGAGGGGAAAGGAAGCTCCTCTCTGGCCTCTTCTCCGTGGCATTGGCATTGGGAACTTCCCCACCTATGTGCAAATTCCCCACAGTGTAGTGTTAAGGCTTTTCTCCTTCTTCTAATCTAATAAGGAAGAAAGACTAGACTAGTATACTTGATCAAGACTCAAGAAGAGCTACACTTACCGTCAGAGTGCACTGCACTTACCGTTAAGAAAGAGAAAAAGAGCTAAATGCATGGTAGCTTCTCTTACGAGATTTCGGAATTCCCCGTTATATTTTTTTATCTTATATGACGAGAGATGCGGATTCGACTGAAATCTCACTCTATCAACTGGAGGATATGCGCCGGAGTAGTTTTCGCCCAAAGCTCCCTAGCCAGTGAGTCTTACAAGCTCTTTTCCAGGGGGCATACCTTGGCTAAGACACTCGAGTGTTGGACTGCGGTCCCGCGACGGACGGTCACCGAAGATGAAGCGCTGACTTCCATCTGATGGAGTGAGGAAGAAGGTCAAATTCACTTTTCTCGACTTCAGCCCTATATTTACTAAATATTTTCTCAAAGAGTTGACGTCCAGCCCGTACTTGAGAAGCATTCCTAGTTCTAGGCTGGTAATGAATTCTTCCTCCCGAGCCGATTCCTTAGCTGACGTATCGCAGGACCCTTGATCACGTATCCAGCAATCCTACACTCTAGCTTCAAGCAAAAAATCTCATAAAAGAAGAAAAAGAATCTGACGCCCCCTTTCCTTTCTTGGAAAAACCAAGGCAACTTACTAAAATCAAAGTCTTCCCTCATTTTTAGAGCGAGAAGCGGAACCTTTTTACGAAAAAGTCAATAAAGTATGACAAATCTGGTTCGATGGCTGTTCTCCACTAACCACAAGGATATAGGGACTCTCTATTTCATCTTCGGTGCGATTGCTGGAGTGATGGGCACATGCTTTTCAGTACTGATTCGTATGGAATTAGCACGACCCGGCGATCAAATTCTTGGTGGGAATCATCAACTTTATAATGTTTTAATAACGGCTCACGCCTTTTTAATGATATTTTTTATGGTTATGCCGGCGATGATAGGTGGATCTGGTAATTGGTCTGTTCCGATTCTGATAGGTGCGCCTGACATGGCATTTCCACGATTAAATAATATTTCATTCTGGTTGTTGCCACCAAGTCTCTTGCTCCTATTAAGCTCAGCCTTAGTAGAAGTGGGTAGCGGAACTGGGTGGACGGTCTATCCGCCCTTAAGTGGTATTACCAGCCATTCTGGAGGAGCAGTTGATTTAGCAATTTCTAGTCTTCATCTATCTGGTGTTTCATCCATTTTAGGTTCTATCAATTTTATAACAACTATCTCCAACATGCGCGGACCTGGAATGACTATGCATAGATCACCCCTATTTGTTTGGTCCGTTCTAGTGACAGCATTCCCACTTTTATTATCACTTCCGGTACTGGCAGGGGCAATTACCATGTTATTAACTGATCGAAACTTTAATACAACCTTTTTTGATCCTGCTGGAGGGGGAGACCCAATATTATACCAGCATCTCTTTCGGTTCTTCGGTTTTAAATGGCCCTTTTCAGATTCAAATCTGAATACGCATTGCGCTATATGCTGGGACTGTCTGCTTAATGGTACTCCTACTATGTTCATAAGTGGTTTTCTACCCCGATCTAGTAAAAATGGGGTATCTAAGACACAATCAGCAGGTAACCAACGACATAAAAGCAGTCTAGTAGGAACCTCAGAGACTACACGCGCAACAACTTATCCTAAATCCTTCTGTGAGTGGCTAGCTGGAATTATCGATGGTGATGGAAGTATTCAAGTTAGTAAAAAAGGATATACTTCTCTTGAAATTACTATGGGACTTGAAGATCTACCACTACTACGATATATCCAACATATGCTTGGTGGAAGTATTAAAATGCGAGCAGGTGCTAAAGCTTATCGTTATCGACTACATAATCACCTTGGTATGATTAAACTAATGAATTGTATAAATGGTCATATTCGACATTCAGCACGACTACTTCAACTACATCATGTCTGTCAAGTACTGGAAATCCCCGTAATTATACCTATTCCACTAGATGCTCAATCAAATTGGTTTGCAGGATTCTTTGATGCTGATGGTACTATTACTATAGCTATGAAGCATGGACTACCTCAACTAAGTATTCGAGTAACTAATAAACTTCTACAAGATGTAGAGTCTTATAAGGTAGTATTTGGAGGAAGTCTCTACTTTGATAGTAGTCAAAATGGTTACTATCAATGGTCTATACAAAGTCGAAAAGATGTTATCATGATGCTAGATTACTTTAAATCAAATACTTTCCGAAGTCATAAATCACGACGATTCTTCCTTATTGAGGAATATTACAGTCTTTACGATCTCAAAGCATTTAAACCTGACAGTATTCACCATAAAGCATGGCTAGCTTTCCTAGACAAATGGAAGAAGTTGATGATATAGTCCACCTTTCTTCTATTCATCCGCTTATATTAGTAGAAGAGAGAAGCACCCTGAAGTTTACATCCTCATTCTGCCTGGATCCGGTATCATAAGTCATATCGTTTCCACTTTTTCGGGAAAACCTGTTTTCGGCTATCTAGGCATGGTTTATGCCATGATCAGTATAGGCGTCCTTGGATTTCTTGTTTGGGCTCATCATATGTTTACTGTGGGCTTAGACGTTGATACCCGTGCCTACTTCACCGCAGCTACCATGATTATAGCTGTCCCCACTGGAATCAAAATCTTTAGTTGGATCGCTACCATGTGGGGGGGTTCGATACAATACAAAACACCCATGTTATTTGCTGTAGGGTTCATCTTTTTGTTCACCATAGGAGGACTCACGGGAATAGTTCTGGCAAATTCTGGGCTAGACATTGCTCTACATGATACTTATTATGTGGTTGCACATTTCCATTATGTACTTTCTATGGGAGCCGTTTTTGCTTTATTTGCAGGATTTCACTATTGGGTAGGTAAAATCTTTGGTCGGACATACCCTGAAACTTTAGGTCAAATCCATTTTTGGATCACTTTTTTCGGGGTGAATCTGACCTTCTTTCCTATGCATTTCTTAGGGCTTTCGGGTATGCCACGTCGCATTCCAGATTATCCAGATGCTTACGCTGGATGGAATGCCCTTAGCAGTTTTGGCTCTTATATATCCGTAGTTGGGATTTTTCGTTTCTTCGTGGTCGTAACAATCACTTCAAGCAGTGGAAAGAACAAAAGATGTGCTCCAAGTCCTTGGGCTGTTGAACAGAATCCAACCACACCGGAATGGATGGTACAAAGTCCTCCAGCTTTTCATACTTTTGGAGAACTTCCAGCTATCAAAGAGACGAAAAGCTATGTGAAGTAAAATAAGAAAGGGTCGCCGATTGCTACTAAGAACCTAACAGAACTTTTCCAAATTGAATGAACAAAGGAGTCGATCAGGCAAATAGGTCCAGCCATCGAGAATAGTGATCCTTTCCATTTCGCTAACTTACCAAGTATTCTATCTGCAACTGCTTTCAAGTATGCACGTCTTGGCTTGCCGATAAATAAAATAGTGGGACTCCAAGATAGGTAAACGGAATTGTACCGCATGGAATGCCCATAATGCGTAAAAGTCTTCTTTGAGCAATTCGGGAAACTTGTTTGCTAAACTTTGGCTTTTGCCGGGTTGAAGCCCAGATATGGATGCCAAACCTGACCCCTATCTGAATCGTGCGTAACAAGTTAGTCATGGGGAAACCTATGGCTGGATTGAATCCTCATTCAATACGCACCTGCTTCTCGAGGAATCGTGATCCCGGATGAGCGGGACGTCGAACGTGCGGTTGACATGGCAATGTCCGAAGATTGGGAGGTACCAAACGAACATCGACTAGAGCATTTCCATCAGGTCCGGGGGCACCTAGGCAGTAGCCTTTTTCCTCGGCTCCTTTCGCTCTACTGTTGGTTACGTGTAGTCAGTTAAGGTTGCTAATAAGATAAGCTTCTGAGCTCAGATTCTACATATCTAACTAATGCCAGACTTAGACTGTAAGGTGTTATGAAGAGATGTTCTCATGCTGACTTCAGGCAATGTTGAGAACAACCCGGACGCCCCCATCCGAATCAGTATGTCTCGCCCCGGCTTCTTTTCTCTCTTCTCTAGCTACCTAGACTTCGTGTGCTATCTCTATATGATTTACTTTAGCTTAAGAGTCTAATTCAACTAGAAAGGAGGAGTTAGTTACTGGTAACGGAGCTAAGCTGCTATGTTGTTTACTTCGCTACTGAGTTTGAGTTGAGGTAGTAGCCGCGTAAAAGCAATGAGTTCGTTGTGCTACCTACCCCCTTGCTTAGCTCAAGAAGTACTTGTACTATCAATGAGTATTTGGAAGGTTCTTGGTGTAGTAGTTCGTTAGAAAGTGTCATAGAGTACTTGTAGCAAGGAATCTGACTTGATCTTATCCTTTGCTTTAGTCTTGCTAGTAGGGGGGAAAGAGTTGACTAGTGAACTCGTAAGCTCATTCCTTTACTGCTAGCTATGACCCCTCTTTCACTACAATACTTGGACCGATTGTCCCCTCTGCCCAGGCTTGCTGCCTCGCCAAAAGAAGAAGATCTCGGTTCGCTCCTTAGCGGGAGGATGTTTAGCTGCCATGACTTTCTATTACTTCCTCTAGTTATCTAGTGCACACCTGCCCGTCGCTTGATAGCAGATTACCTAGTTGCTAAAGACTGGGGCTTCCCTATGATTCCTTATCTTCGGGTCAAAAGAGAGGTTCCAACTCCTGGTACAAGGATGGTTAGATATAGGCTTTCATGCGCTGTAGAAAAAGAATTGCCCAAGACAGAGAAAGAAGGAGAGGAGCTCTGTCTTCTATGGGACTGATGTCTCCCGCTTAGCTTAGCCTTGTCCTTGAGGGACCTTTGCACAGAAGAAGGGATTGGTGACCTCCGCTCGGATATGATATGCCGCGTAATACCTAGGGTTTGAACGAGATTAGCCAATTGGATTATATATAATAATAGAATGAGAACCAAGCCTCATGGCATCTTTGGCTCTTCTCTTTTCAGCTTTGACATGACATTGGCACATGGATTCTAAACCTTGGGCATTGCACGAATCCCCTCTTTCGGAATAGAATAGAGCGGGCAAAGCCCTATTTATTCTTTCATTCTCGGGTAGGAAGGCGCTCGGGGAAGGGATGAGGTTAGGGCTTTGTTTTTAACAGACACATTCTAGGATAGATTGCCAGTAAGCAAGCAGGTATCTATTAGCAGGAAGCTTAAAGCGACAAGTGAAAGGCAAGAAGAAGGGGCCTAGCCTTCGTAAGGCCGCATCTGAGAAAGAGAGTTAATTGGGGATAGGAAGGCCCTCTCTGGCCTCTTCTCCATGCTTTGAGAGTTCCTTTCTGCCAGCACTTTCTCTACCCGGGAGTCACTTCAGTACCTAGGACTACTGCCCCAGGATGCCAAACATAGATTGAAAGTGTCAACGTTGACTCACAAGCGCCACCCTCTCCGGGTAAATCCGGAGAAGGGCAACTGCTTTGAGTCCTAACTAAAAGTTGATAATGGTATCAAAAACTTTAGGTTCTGTAGATTCACTGGGATTACTTGGAACATATGGGGGCCCAGCATTTCTTTAACCCCGCTTTTCTCGGGCGGTAGGGGTTGTTCTCGTCGATTACACAGTATATGGTCTCCAAGGATCATCTTGATTTAGGTTTCTTCGTGCCGTATTTGGACCTTCCCCTCTTGCGAGATGGAATCCCTGCCAGATCCCTAACCCCTCGAATACAATGGAACTTGACACCCGGCAGGTCCTTGACCCTATCCCCTCTGATTAAGACTTTCGAGTGCTCCTGTAAGTTATGGCCTTCCCCTGGAACATAAGCAAAGACCACCTTCTTATTGCTCAGCCTTACTTTGACTATCTTACGTAGAGCTGAATTCGGCTTTTTCTTTTTCGGCGTTCTAGTTAGAACACGCAGGCATACACCTTCTTTCTGGGGACATTGGGCCAATGCTCGATTACGGTTCGTACGTCGTTTTTTTTCTCTACCGTGACGAATGAGTTGATTTCGGGTCGGTATCTTGCTGTCTCCCTTTCACCGTACTTTGTCGGGAAGGGGAGTGAAAGACGCTTTGTCCTTTCTATTTACGCAATTCCCCTTATCCTTCTCCCCCTTAATTGCAGAGCCTACTAAATAAAGCTTAAGCTTTGTCCTACGGTTTAAGACTGAATCGTCCTAAAAGCTTAATGGCCCTTGTGACCATATGATAGCCAGACCTTGATCCCTAAGATTCCAAACTTCGTAGGCGCCTGTGCGAAGGCGTAGTCTATTTTCTGGTTAAGGACGTTTAGAGAGGTTCTCCCAAACCTACGGCACTCGGTCTTAGCGATCTCTACCCCTTTGAGTCGACCCGCGCAAGAGAGTCGCATCCCCGTGATCCACCTTGGGCGATTCCTGATTATTTGGTTAAAGATGGTGCGAACGGACCTCCTCTCTTTGAGTTGGAGTGCGATCTCTTGGGCAATCAGCGCAGCGCTTTGGTAAAGAGAGCCTATCTTGATGGATTCGATGGAGGCATTGGTCCTTGTTCTATTAGAGCAGATAGCTCGCATTTTCTCCACTCTCCCCAAATAGGAGTTGCCTGGCCTTCTCAGCCTTCTTCTCTTTTTCACTATCTTCTTGACCATCTTCGCTACCATCGTCTCTATGACCTTGCTCCTACCTATGAATTGAACTATCCGTTCCGTCAAGGCCGCCTTCTCCTTAGCTTGAGAATAGAGCTTCTTCCAAGATTGTCTCTGTTTTATCCTACACGGTTGGGTTTGGGCTTGCCCCAACCTACAAGTCAAAGGCCGACCCCCGTCTCTTAAATAGAAAAGGGTAGCACCGAAGAAAGGAAAGAGCGGGCTAGTGCTTCTTCTTGTTTCCGCGAAAGGCCTTCTACTGACAAGGGAGTAATGCTGCGGAAAGATCTTGGCAGTCTCGCTGCCCATTGATAAGGTGAAGCTTTCTGCAAAGAATTGGATGCAAGAACGTATTCTCTGGTCTAAGCGCCTTTCCTGTTCACGAGCTCGCTTCGCCACGAAATGATTGAGAACGCGGACAGGATCGAAAGGTATTTGATGCTTCGCGTGCAAGAAGTATTGAATGATAAAATAGTTCAAGTAAGGATAGGAGGAAGGGGGGAAGAAGGCTTTCTATAGGGTCGATGGGGCCAAAAAACCTCTTCTTAGGTAAAAAGAAGGAGAGAAACTTCCTTTTTCTGAAGGTCTTGTCATTTTCTATCAGAAAGTCTATGCCCTTTTCTGGTAGTTCCCCCTTCCAAAGTAATGTAGAAAGCTTTCTCTTGATACGGCCTACTCGCCTTAAAGAAGTCGGCCAGATAGGGATTCCACGCCTGACCGACTCCGTCCCTCTCCTTAAGAAGCGAGCCCTCACTTCCTTTTGTTCTTCACTTGAAGGAAGACGCCCGGCTTTCCACCACGGTCTGGATTTTGTGCGTCGTTTGAGGTGCCGTGGTCGACGGGGAAGGAATAGATGAACGTCTGCCGCTTTGGGGAAGTGAAAAATCGTACACCCACCAAGACGAGAGCCAAAGCGCTTTCTAGTAGGTGGGTTGATATCCCCGAAGTAGGACTGAAAGTGGAGATCTTGATAGAAGGATTTCCCATAAAAAGAAAGAAGTGAATCCATAGTCACAGCCATAGCAAGATCCAGTAAAACCGACGGATGAAGAGCCGCTTTGTCGGTTGAAGAGAGAGCTTTTTCCGACCCTTTTCTTCCATAGACAGGCCTGACGTATACATGTAAAGGCGGATGTCCGTGGGAAGCGGAGACCCCTAACTTCCTTCTAAAGAGGAATGGGAAAAATGGACTAGTACTGGTAAGAGCATCTTCTTGGGCAAAATGCATAAAGAAGCCCTTTGGAATAGGGTTTCCCTCTTTTCCCTCTAAGGAAGAATGAAGCTTCTGCGATCAAGAGGACGACTTACGATCCTGTCTACAAGGCACGACTTCATATAGTCAAATCGAACGAAAACACACCCGCATAGGTATAGGTGGATTAGACCTAAGAGGTATGAAACGAGCATTTTTGTGTACAGACACTGGCCTTCTGTTGGGGATCCCGAGGATAGGAATCGGGCAAAGGCATTCCCTATTGGAAGGGGGGCAGGCTCTCTCTAAGCATTTCTTTTCCACTTCGTTTTCTAGAGCTTCAGGCGCAGTACCATTTGGTTCAGTATCCGCGACTTCTCTATGCATGCATGCAGCTCCCTCGGTTGTAGCTTATCTTTATCCTGTGTATTGGTGCGTACTTGTGAACACTGGTTGGGAATACCCACCCGTGCTTGAACTTCCATCTCTGCTTTCATGCTCTCAGTCAATGGATCACTATCCCCAAAAGTCGTTGACTAACAAAGCATACTAGGATGACAAACAGGATTAAATCAAACAAGCAAGCTACAAGAAAGCTTGCTAAGCAACGAAACCAAAAGCAAAGAAGGGTTGAATCAAGCAAACAAAAGACTTTCTCTTGACTAAGAAATTGACCGCAGCTAAGCGTAGTAATCGAATCCAGGACTCACAGGAATGAATGGACTGAAATGAACAAAATCTCTTCCTCTTTCTGGTATGCGCGAAGACGGAAACCTTGTCAGAGTTCTATCTTAAAAGAAAGTGGTATCGGATGTGTCACGCAAGTGTTGGCTTAGATCGTGGAGTTCAAGTTCAGTACCAATAGGTTCTCCCATAAGCGGCGTAAGCGGACAGAGTATAGATTCTAAGGAGCACAAAAGCAGCAGGGTTCAATGCTTAGCTGGGTTGGCTGTAAAGTCCCAGGGACAGAGCGGACAGATTGAATCAGAGAGCTGGCAGACTAGTTAGGAATAGATAAGAAGGATTGGATTGGTTATCTTATCTGATAGATAACAGAGCAACGTAGGAAAACACAGGACAGAGCTCCGCGCTTCAAAGAGTTGACTTAGCTGGAGTTGCAAGGCTTCAGTTACTAACTAGGTTGGATTGATTAGCCTACTAAGACTTCCTAACTAGATTGGTTAGGTTTAATAGAGGAGCTAGCCTAACAAAGACCAAGAATCATCATAAGAGAAGCAATGAAGAATCGATAGTGAATCGAATCCTTTTCCTTCCTGGTTCACTAAGAATCCAAACCCCTCCCGGTAAAGGTTCTGCAAGAGCTGGATTGAATTGAATAGGATTTCTGGGTTCTCTTTCTAGGAAAAGAGATTTCATGTGCTAAAAAATCCATCATAAGGGCATCAGCATCAATGGACTCCCTTGCCTCATAGTCTCAAGTTCAGGCTTCATGGCATCCGTGTTCGGGAAGGAGAGCTGGTCAGAATCAATCAAGAGAGAAGGCTAGGTCAGATTCAATCAGGAGAGACTAGACAGGCTGGATTGGATTGGAAAGGTAAGGCAACAGCAAGAAAGCAAGAATAGTTTGGATAGAGTTCAAGCTTGGTCATCCCCGATCTGCTTCAGCCAGACCAGATAGTAACCAGATAGCACAATCGCTGCCCGAAGGACTATCATTGCTTGCTGCGAACTGTCTCCAACTAATATCATACATAAAGTGAAGGATGAATCAAAGCCTAGTTAACCAAGACTCTATTCCTCGCTCGGTAAGAAAGAAGCCCGGGTTAAGCTCGCCTTTTGATGATGAAAGTGAATTTGTACACTCTCCAAAATGCTGAGATCCTGTACCACTTTTCGTCGTCTCGGCTGATCAAAGGCCCCTTGTACTTTCTGAGATTGACCCCTCTAAGTGTAAGAAGAAGATGACAAAGACCTCACTCCGACAGTCCCGTACCCCACCTCCCACGGCTACAGCCAGCACCAGGATGGTTCCTATAAGGAAGGGTTTTGACGCTTCTTCTCACGAATTGGATTTGAACCAATATTCCCCTATTTTGGGCGACTTTCCCTTTAGTCGATCGTGATGGGTCTGTCGTCCTCCTCATTATAGTCCTCCTAGAATCAATAGCATTTCGTCGGAATACATCCTGTTTTTTCACCTTAGTAGTCCTATGCATAGTTAGTACTATAGCCCCAATCATTGCTACTAATAAAATCAGACTAGGAACCAAAAACCAGACGAAATAGTAGGTATAAAGTAAATTGCCCAATGTTTCCAAATTAGTCCAACTTCGTACCTTTTCGGCATAAACCGTATATCTCAGAGAGGTCGTATTTCTTTGGGTTGGTAGTAATGGAATGCTTTCATTATCTAAAATGAAGAACATTTCCCACCAAAAGATCAGTCCAATAATACCACTCACTGGTAAATAGCGCAATACTTCTTCGTGAATCTCCGCTATTTGAATATTGAACATCATAACAACGAATAGGAATGAAACGGCTATAGCTCCTATATGAACTACTGGGAAGATCATAGCGAAAAAGTCGAGACCTAAGAAAAGAAGTAAACCTGAAGTATTGCGAAAGACTGGGATGGGAAAGAAAACGGAATGTACCGGATTTTTAGCACGTACAACCATCAAACCAGAGACCAAAGCAGGGCTCGACAAAACAGAAAGTATCATAGTACGTCGTCCTTCCCTGAAATGGAACTTTCATGCTAGTTCTTGCTCCAGCATGAAAGTCTATCTATTACGACCAGCGCGGTTGTTCGTATTTCATTTTATTCTTCCCTTAGAAAGCAGTAAGTCACTTACGGAATCTCAAATCTCTTTCCACTGTCCTAGGCAATTCCAAGAGTGCCCGGCGCCTGATCCGCTCCGCTTGCTCCCACTATAGTAAATATAGTTCACTTCACCATAGCAGGGACCTCGCTAACCTTCAGAGTGTTCATCGATATCTTCTCTTCTTAAGAAGACTTTCGACTTCAACAAACGAAAGGCTTCGGATTGAATCCCATTCTGATTGAGATCGTATTGAAGCCTATAAAGCTTATCCAACGACTCTTCCCCCGTGGAAGTATGGGGGTTGTCGAGAGCGCGCGCCCCTCGCCCCTCCCAATCTCCCTCCGGATCAAGTGGGGCCATCTGTCTGATGATCTCCACTTTCACTTCGAAGCGATCTTGAGCATCTATGCGCGCTTGTTCGATCTCGTCGAAGGAAGGAGCGAGTTTACGAGCCAAAAGGCGATACTTAATGGCGTTAACGCTATCCCCTCCGATCACTTCATCCGCTTGATACGGATAGGGGGTTACGGGCGGGGGGCTAGCAGCCTCTTCCGGGGAAGAAACGGGATTAGTGGGTCCCGTTGAGGTCGGCGTTCTGGTTCCCGACGTGCTAGCCCCTTCGGTCGAAGACCGAATTAGGTCCCCCCATGAGAGAGAGTCCCCCGAAGGAGCCATCATGTTTCCAAAAGCTGCAATGGTCAAGGCCCTAAAAATCCAAACCATTGCAAAGCTAAGACCCCCAGAGCAACCTGTCATTTGAATGACCGATATATACATGGCTCGACTCCCACAGGAGAATCCAACGAGAGCAAGGCCAAAAAAATGTCAATGGAACCGCAAAGCAAATAGCAGACACAGAATAGAAAGAACAAGATCGAAAGTTTGATGATCAATCCCTTTATGACACATCGCGGTGGATAGGTCGAACTATTGGAAGAAAATGGAAAAGGAACACCGAGTGGGATCAAAGAAACTAGCGAACTGATCACTAAATAGATCAAAATAGGTGAAAATTCGGACATCACCACAGCACACTTCGTTCTTTCGCTCCTGAGTCGCGGAGCGGCATACCGGAAAGGAATAAAAGAAGAAACCATCCGCGCACGCACAAGGCGGCCCCCTAATATAATAAAGTACAACATTAGGAGAGACATCATCAACCTTGGTTTTCCCATTCCCGAATTTGTTTGAGCAAGAGGTCCGCTGCTTTTCGGCCAGAGGTCGGTCGACTTTGGTGGCTCTGGGAAATATCTTGCATGAGCTGGTGTAGTTTGTACAGCTTCTCTGGGGAAGCATGCTTCAAGTCTAGTTTCTCTCGAACATTCATAATAAAATCGGATCGCACTTGGAAAACGAGGAGCGAGTTTACGAGCTACCGAGTTCCCTTCTTATTTCTTCGGCGGAAGGGAAGTGGGTACCCACGCCAGTAGAAGTAGAAGTGGGGGCCTGCGGATTGGGCGAATCTCCCAACAATTCCCCCTTGCGCTTACTTAAAGAATGCCCAGAAATGGGACGTTTTGGGCATCATCGAAAAAATCAAGTCAAAGCTCTATCTTACTATAAGATATTTCAATCGTCTGAGTGCTTTTCACCCCTAAATGTGTTAGCTGCTTCCAGAGTTAGGCCATGTGTCTTCCTGCTTGTTCGATCAAGAAAGTAGTGAAAAAGTGGCAGCTTTCCCGCCAAGAAAGAGATGATTGATTTCCAGATGTGAACTCCCTTACTGATTTGACTCCAAGAGATGAATAAGAGTAGAACTTGAATCACTTGAAGTGCCTTCATTCTCGTCGTCTACTCTTAGCTGGGAGAACTGAGAGCCTTTCCCCAAGCAAAGAGGGTGAAATCGGCTTCAAAAAAAAGAACATTTTACAGTTTTCAGTCTGGGAATCTTATTCAAAAAACATAAAAGAACTAAAATAGAATCGGGGACTGGCATGTCCTAACTCTAACTTCTCTAAACAAAAGTCGGTAACATAGGCTTCAGTGGATTTCCGGGAATCATCGGTATAATTTCAAGTCGAAAATAAGGCCTTTCGGGCAGCAAGGGAACGAAGCTGTAAAGCTAAGACAGGTCAAGCGCCCTCCAAAAAAGCATTCGATGCATTTGTGAAGAATGAAAAAGGGAAAGAAAGACCAGCCACAGAAAGACAAAAGAGACAAAAAAAGTGCCATACTATGTATGGAAAGACAGAAGCTGACTATTTGTAAAGTAAAGATCAGCGGGAACATCCGCCAGAGCGAGCTCAAAATGGGCATTTCCGGCCAGTTTTAAGTTTAGGAGTCGGAGTTTCAGACTCGGCAAAGGCATCCGCCTATCTAGGAACTTTAGGAGCTTAAGTAGAAGAGTGAACCCCGAAAGAGTAAGGTAGGTAAGGCCTAGAGCCTATCAGAGTTTGACCGAATAGCGGACTTAGCTTCAAAGCTTGAAGTGAAGGCTTTACCTTCAATCAATGCCGGAGAAGTTTCGACATCGGAAGCTAATTAGCGCGTAGGCAGCGCTGCGCCGTCTCTTGTACCGTTTTATAGAGAGAATTTGAGTTAAGACTAATCCAAAAAGGAAGTAACCAATCGACCAGACCAATCTTTCTGTGGAGGCGGCGAAGGGCAGGTAAGGCTTTGAAGCCAAGCAAGCTGCTATTGGAAAGAAGTTGAAACTATAACAGCTTACGAAAGAAAGAGAAAAACAGGTGCCATCCTCTGAAATGGCAGCTAGGCTCGTTAGGAAAAACAGACTTCTGGCGTTGGGAAGCGGAAGCGGGGTAGTGACACCGATCAAGCCCTTCACTCAGCTTCCTCTTTTCCTTACTCTTCTTAGTAGAATTCATTGACAAGACCAGTTTCCACCCCAGCTGGCAAAAGAAGAAAAAGAATATGAAAGGCCAAAACACACATATGAAAGTCGAAAATGGGCTCCGAACAATAGAAGCCGTAGGTAATAAAGAAAACTTTTTGGTGGGAAAGTAATCCTAGCGAACACAGACGGGAGTGATTTGCCGAAGCCCCTTGTCAAAGGAAAGCTGAGAAGGGATGCACGTTCTCGCAGGCCTATAGGTGATTGGTTTTGGGGTTAAATCTAGTACGCGCCATTCAGGATGACCATTCTACTTCATAGTAGTATAGTCTTTCCTCAAGTCTTAATGGAAAGGAATAGAAGAAGAAGATAAATGAAATGAATGAAAAATGAAGCGTGAAGAGAGTCCGAAAAGAAGAGATGTTAGAAGGTGCTAAATTAATAGGTGCCGGAGCTGCTACAATTGCTTTAGCTGGAGCTGCAGTCGGTATAGGAAACGTCTTCAGTTCTTTAATTCATTCTGTTGCACGAAATCCATCATTGGCTAAACAATTATTTGGTTATGCCATTTTAGGCTTTGCTCTAACCGAAGCGATTGCCCTGTTCGCATTAATGATGGCCTTTTTGATCTCATTCGTATTCTGATCAAGGTTTCAATTGGACTGATCTTGAAATCTTGATCGCTTATAAATATAAAGAATTCGCCCGGGAAGGAATGAAGGGAAAGTGCTTCCTGGGCTTGAATAATGATTTTGTTTTGGATTGAGAGGCCGAAGTGTTGCAGTGAAAGAGAAGGACTCATTTCTGATCTCATCCGTATTGCAATCGTGAAGTATAG